ATAAATATTTTATTATTATTATATAATCGAAATTGAGAAAAGTGGAAATTAAGAAAGATTTTATTATTGAAAAGAATCAAGAAAAATTTGTTATTATTTCGACTTTCTTATGTCATTAGGGAAACATAATTTGAGATCCAAATCTAAGAATCATTCATGAATTCGCAGTCAAGTCACAAGTCAATAGTTAATGGTTCAAAATTTGAATGAATTTTTTTGTGACAGAAAGCCCACATTTTCCGTTTCAATAGAAACGATAGAGGAAGTTTTTAGGTATTGCGTATTTGGCGATCCTATACAATAAGTCGAAGGGATGGATCTAAAAAAAAAGGAATGGTTTCTTTTGGTTAAGGCAAACGGGATTCAAGATGCAAGTAAACAAAAAAATAAGTTCAATAATCCGCGCCAAAGCAAAAATGGGGTAATAGTGTCATCTATTTTTTTGTTTTTTGGCGACATGGCCGAGCGGTAAGGCGGAGGACTGCAAATCCTTTTTTCCCCGGTTCAAATCTGGGTGTCGCCTGATCAACAAAAGACCAAAAATCCCTTCTTTTTTTTGATATAACTAACCGAAATATTCCCTAGGGGGCGTCGGTTGCTACGTGCTTGATTCGAAGCATATGGAGGCTCTCCAAAGATCTGTAACTTTTTGTGTCGAGGATTCAAAAAAGGACGTATGATGAAGGGAGTCGAGAAGTCTTTATAACCCGCACACTACTAATGTAATGGAATATTTACTGATCGGGCCTTTAATTAGATTGGATAACCAAAGGGGAGTCTAAGTATTAGTAATTGTGGAGTAATTACTTTAGTCTACAAAGTCACGACTGTCTTTGATCAGATATTCGACCAATATTTGATTGTATAATTTAATCTAAAAAAGTGGCAAAAAAACTTCTGTTCAGCACCCCCCCGGTCAAGATTATAATCGACTGTCTCTCCATTTTTTTACAGAGACTATAAAGAAAGATCAAATGTGAAAAATGATAGATAATGATCTACCTACCTTGGTTATATAATATAGTTTTTATTCCATTCTGTTTTTTATGAATGAATTTTGGAGGGTAACAAAAGAATAGGTCTTTTTTTCCTACATGATATATTAATAATACTCCCTCAGTCGCGGGGGTCATTGCATCTTTTGCTTGTGCTTAATCTTTCCCAATTCGACTCGAAATCATAATGATAAGAAAATTTGAATACAAATTTTTTATAAGTGCATTTATTAGATTGGTTCATTAAATAAAGAGTTTGCGGTAAGAATACCCTTTTGACTATACACCCCGCATTTCACTATTATTAGTGAACAAGAATGGAATAATTCTTTCATATTTATAGAGATAGGGGACATAATTCACATGGATATAGTAAGTCTCGCTTGGGCTGCTTTAATGGTAGTCTTTACCTTTTCCCTTTCACTCGTAGTATGGGGAAGAAGTGGACTTTAGAAGTACTATTAATGTAATTGCGGTAAGTAATCAAACTTTATGAATTGTTTTATAGATCATTTTAAGATCATTTTACAAAGCGTTTTGTTTGAACTTTCATTTTTAAAATGATCTTAATGTCAATCAAATAGATATTTCAATGATTACCATGTTTGTATTTCGGAAGGGGATACGGGTGGGGGTGGTAAGAAATTCAAATTTTCAAAAATTATCTATTTCGCCGCAGGGCTCTTATCAGACTTATATGGGGACACTGAGTAACAACAGAACAGACCACTTTATTTGTATTTAATGTGTTTGCCTCTTTAAAGTAAAGAAAAAGATGTTCTGTTAGTAATATTATTCTAGGGTAAAGAACATATACATAGTGGTTTTTCAACAAGATACTACGCATAATAAAATCTTGCTCCGGGCGAGTCACATATTGTGTACTGACCTCTTGCTTTATTGTTGTAGAAATTGGATTTATGCTTTATCGACATCAACTCTTTTCATATCGTGATTCAAGTGTTACAAATTGCTAATGTTTACTGCTCCTTTTATAAATTTTAAGAAGTTCCCATACTCCCTTCCGTTATCGACTCAATCAAGTACTTCTTTGAAATGCTAAAAAAAGATTAAAGATTACTGGCTTTTAGTTTCTTAAATTAATGGGCGCGCTGCCCAGAGACTTTTTAATGACTTCTTTTCTAATAGGATAGTATGGTAGAAAGAAATATATCAATCTTTCTACCATATTATCAAATCTCACAGAAGACTGTTGATTCTAGCCTGCGTATTTAATTGAAGATTTAAGAAACGAAATTAGAATCCTTTGTTTATTTCTTAAATCATTCTCATTGATAAGGACCTAAGAAGTCAAGTTTCATTCAAATTAATTGTTTTGGCTGACCGTTTTTACATATATGATAAGTAAAAAAGCAGTAGGAACTAGAATAAAGAGTGCAGTAGCAATAAATGCGAGAATATTTACTTCCATAATCTGATTGGTTTTTTACTTCGCAATAACTCGGGATTTAATCCCATAGAGATAATAAAAATTTCGACTGTAAATTCAACGGGATGAATTACATCTCGATGATATTGAATTGCATCAAATCAATATTGGGCTATCAAAATCACTTCGTCGTCGCGAATTGAATAGTATAACATAGGAAGATCCTTTATCCATACTAAAAAAAAAAAAATGGAATGCGTAATTGAATCAAGAAATATAAGGATTTCTTATTCTTTTCCACTCTTTCTACAACCTGCCGTCTTCTTAATCATCGAATGAAATCTCATCTGACCGTTTTTCACTTACATTGCATTGACCCCATAAAAAATAACAACAATAGAAGTAAAATGAAAGGGGGAAAGGGGTGAAACTCGAAACTCCTATTTTTTTAGGATATAATTTTCTTACATACAAGAAAAATAAAAATGTGAAAAAGCCAAATTACGATTCAATTTTGTAGTGTACAAGACAAGAATTCTAGTTGTGTATGTGCTCCCGAGAAACGTCTGAGACTCTATCACATTCCCATTAGATTTTAGATAGAGGCAATAAATTAAAAGATCAGACGCAGTACACTATACCTTGGAATCCGGAATATTATATTATGTTCCCAATAATTGGACTAAGAAAATTCTATCTTTCTTCCCACCAATCGGTACTAGTTGAAGTAATGCAAATTTATATCTTTGTTTGTGTTTGATGAGAAATAACGAAAAAATAAAAAAATCCCTATTGAGAAGGTTGAATGACTGAAATTCTATAATTTAATTCTATTCATTTCGTTGTGCCTCTTTTGCCATAAAATGAAAATGAATAGATGAGTTGATGTGTTTATTTGATCCGTCGGGACTGACGGGGCTCGAACCCGCAGCTTCCGCCTTGACAGGGCGGTGCTCTGACCAATTGAACTACAATCCCAGGAAATTAGGTATACCACATCAATATTTTGAGGATTGAATTCAAACCCTTTTTTCGTTTTGTAACAGAGACGCGGGTTATATAGTGATATCGGCATGGCTATGCACGTTCTTTTGGATGAAAGCGACACAAATTACATGACTAGTGCTCCTTTCCTTAATTCCAAATCGATAATAAATCTTTCGATAAAAAAGATTTATTTTTTCGTTTCCTTAGACTTTATTTATATTTACAGATAATGATATGAATCTCGATCATTATATTATCTAGATCCGAATTTTTTTGAACAAAAAAATCGAGCAGGTAGATATATAGAAAAATGGAATTATTTTATTCCCACATATCGTACGTTCGGGAAGACAAAAATTTGCATCTCAAGGTCTTTGAGCGAATTCTTGGGCCGAGCTGGATTTGAACCAGCGTAGACATATTGCCAACGAATTTACAGTCCGTCCCCATTAACCACTCGGGCATCGACCCAGGAAAAACCAATTCCATTTTCAATGTTAGGCTTATTGATGATGCACGCTCAACTTCCTTTTGTAGTACCCTACCCCCAGGGGAAGTCGAATCCCCGCTGCCTCCTTGAAAGAGAGATGTCCTGAACCGCTAGACGATGGGGGCATGCGTGTCCGAGCGCCATCATACTATAAGCATAGTATCAACAGTTTTTAGAAATTGTCAATAGAGACAATCGAATGTAAGAATATGATTCGCTCCAAGGGATCCTTCTGCTCTGCCCTATTCCATAGAGTTTTTTAGCTCGTCATTCCTATTTATGAATCCTTAATTCTAACCGACATTCCATTTGATTCGATATATAAAGCCATTCTCATTATACATCTTATTTCTTTTTATTAGTTATTAGAATATATTCGAATTTCAAAACGTCAAGCGGAATACGAAATCGAAATTCAATATAAAAAAAAAGAAACAGTTTCGCTTAAATATCTAGTCTATTTTATTATTATAAATAGAACTAATAGAACTAAATATGAGGGGAAGGTTTGTGGAATGGTTTATACACCACACCCCAACCAAAAGAAAAAGAAAACTTTCAACTACCTTTCTTCCACCTTATTTACTCATTCGTTTTGATTTTAAGAAGAAAAAATATGCCTTCGTAGAGAAAAGAAAAATCCGTGATCCATAAAATTTCGGAAATTGTTTTTTATTAATTAAGGGGACAAATCGCATTTTTCCAGCACATGAGTTAATGAAATATCTTGGATCTATGTCGAATTGGTAGGTATATATATCAAGTGATTTTTGTTCTGATGGGTATCGATTTAAGAAAAGAAAAATGAGGGTCGGCTTGATTCATTGAAGTGATAGTTTAAAAAGATCAATTTACTTTATTCTATAGTATAGTCTATAATTATAATTATTATATTAAATATTATATTAATATAGGGGAAGGGAGATAGCTTTTCCACATAGTGACTCATTCGGGAATTTTGATAGTTAAAGGGCCCCTTTAACTCAGTGGTAGAGTAACGCCATGGTAAGGCGTAAGTCATCGGTTCAAATCCGATAAGGGGCTTTTTACTTTAAACCCGAGTCGTAGTATTCATATTTGAACGTAGAATGGATTTGCTTCTTACTATTTTTAAAGAAAAAAGGAAACAACTGTATAA